TATCCATATATCACATCTTTTATTGTAATTTCACTTGGGACAACATTAGTCACACTCCGTAAAAATTTGTATTTTCTATTCAATATATTCAATGAAAAATTGAAACAGGAGGATTCTCTATAGGGATATGTACATAAGAGAGAGATCAGGTTTGGTATCTGGGTAACAATTTCTGTTCTGGGGTTTACATATACACATATATGTTATTATAATTGAAATTGAAAAGGATTGATTATTGAAAAAAAAATGAATACTGATTAGTCATAAATCAATTTGATTTTCTTTTGCCATTCAATGAAACAAAATTTCATTGGAGATAAAAATGGAGGAATCGTTCGCTAATTCAAAGTAAATTGTTAATGGTTCCAATTTGTCCTGAATTTTGCAGTCTGTGACCAGAAATCCATTTTTTCTACTCTCAATAGAAAGGAGAAGGGATGTTTTTAAGCGATGTATATTTTAAGATACAATCAATCGAAGAGAAGAATCTAAACTAGATCCAATAAAAAACAGGAATTTCTTTTTTGAAAAGGATAGGTACAATGGTATTCAAGATAAAAAAAGGAGTGAGTAATAGAATTAGAATATAGATAATATTTTTATCCATTTTTGACCGAATTTGGCGGCATGGCCAAGTGGTAAGGCGGGGGACTGCAAATCCTTTATCCCCAGTTCAAATCCGGGTGTCGCCTGATCAACAAAAGATTTTTTATTTCTTTCCTATCTTGTGCCGATCTAATTCGACGAATTCTTGCTCCGCAAGAAGCAGAGGCAAAGGACTAAGTGGGCGTGTCAATACTCGATTTTGATAACCCATGGCGTAGGTTTTCTAAAAGACTGTCATTTTTTTTTCTCAAAATTTAGGCGTAGCCCAAATCGGTATCAATAGGGATGAAGCAACTCTCATTTATTAATTTAATGATTGACTCTCACCATTTATTTGATTCAATTGAAAAATCAAATAAATGGTGAGAGTCAATTCCGGGATTCAGAACTAAGGTCGGAAATCTCGGTATCCAAAGGTTCCTAAGGGACACTCTGTTTTTGCTACTAGAATTGAAGAAGAGATTATACGAAAGACTATAATAACAAGATCTCTTATATTAAAAGAGTAAAGGTTAAAGTAAAAAAAAAAGAATGTATTAATTAATAGTGGTGGTGGGTTCTCCTGATTCTTTCACAGAAAGAAGGACAGTAAGCTTAGATCAAATAGGAAATAGAGGTATCTGATAGATAGTTATCTATCGTGATGGTATATTTTTATGCTTTTTGCTTAGTAAGGAAAGGCATTAATATCAAAACAAACAATAGGTCTTACTATTCTTACATGCTCCATATAGAAGCATTCCTTTTATATTTCCAAGGAAAAGGCGTGTGTATCATCGTATTTGTACTAAATGCTTCCTGATTTTACCAGAAACCCTAAAATAGAGAAACTTGTTACGAGTGTATTCATTGAATTGGTTCATCAATAAATAGTCTTACCTATTTTGACTCTGCGCCATTGATTCCGCTATGATTATTAATCAATAATAGAATAATTCCTTCATAGAAATAGAGGACATAATTCACATGGATATAGTAAGTCTTGCTTGGGCTGCTTTAATGGTAGTCTTTACATTTTCCCTTTCACTTGTAGTATGGGGAAGGAGTGGACTCTAGGGCTGGGCACTACTAATTGCTCAATCGAATCGTATCAATTCTTTATTGATCATTTTGCGAAGCCCTAAAAAAAGAAAAATGTCTTCCAAATTGTACTGGAATACAGTAATGAATGATTACCATGCATGATAGGCGATTTTTTCCAACCTAATTTTTCCTAAATATTCTATTTTAGTGAATCAGCTCTTATCATAATTATGGATATTACAATAAGAAAAACTAATACTATTTTTTTTCTTTATTTATTTCCCTTTTTCTTTTACCTTTCTAAAAGAAAGTTGTTCTGCTATTACGACAATACATATTTTCTTTCTATCGGAAACGAAGCGATTAGTAATTGGCCAAAGAGATCCGACACATAATAAAATTAGATCTTTCTTCTGTTGAGCGATCCACATATCATACATTTAACATTTGTTTTAGACTACTAGAAAAGTTTTTATGCTTTTTTTGATTCATCTCATGTTTAAGCATGAAAAATGGACAGGGTCTGCTCTACTCCTTTTACAAATCCGAAGAAGTTACTGTATAACTTAACTCCGTGGATCATCCGTTAATTGTTCAATCAATGACTTCTTGAGATGGGAAATCAAACTAAAAGAAATAGAGTGCTATCTGTATGTACATCTAATATATGTACATACATATTGTAATTTGATCTATATATAATAATAATAAAAACAATACTATAGCTGGTGTGGTAGAAAGAACTATATATATAGTTCTTTCTACCACACCAGCTTAGATACTTACTACGATACTTCTGATTCCAGCCTAATCATTTCATTTAAGATTTAGAGTTTGAATCCCTTTCTTTCATTTCTTGAATCATCGATAAGAACTAATAATAATTCAAGTTTCATTCAAATTAATCATTTTGGCTGACTGTTTTTACATAGATGATAAGTAAAAAAGCAGTAGGAACTAGAATGAACAGTGCAGTAGCAATAAGTGCGAGAATATTTACTTCCATAATCCAATCTTCTTTTGTTTCGCAATAACTCGGGATCTAATCCCATAGAGATGATAAATTTGACTCCTGCAAATTCAACGGGATTAATTGCATCCCGATGATACTGAATCAGATCAATATTATGAATAACAATTTCTGATCTATCAAATCAATTCATCGTCGAAAATTCAATAATATAGTAGTAGTATAACATAGAAAGGAAAGATCTTTTATCATACTAAATCAAAAATATCATTTTTGATTTGATCAGAAATACACATCAATCATTAGATTTTCATACCCTTTTTCCACTTTTTCTTTTCTATAACATAACCTATTAGCTATCTTCTTTATACAACTTCCCTACTTAATACATACATATACATAGAATTATGTACATAAAATTATGAGGTATCATATGACTGGTATTGTCTGGGTCATACACAGATACAAACAGTATAAGTGAGATGGAAAAATAAAGGATTTAGTATAAAAAATCAAATATTTGAACAAAAAATACTGAATATAGCAATACTACCGATTGTACCAATCGACATATGTCTCTCCCTTATCAATCAGTACTAGGGAAAGAACTCGGAAAAGAAATGGAAATTCCCATATTTATCTGATGATAAATGCGAAACAAAAGAAAAAAAATTCCCCTCCCCGCACCGGGGATTCGATTCGGCTCCCTCTCTTCCTTTTCGCGAAAAATAGAGAAATGAATTGAGAAATTCATCGGATCCTAGTTCGGGACTGACGGGGCTCGAACCCGCAGCTTCCGCCTTGACAGGGCGGTGCTCTGACCAATTGAACTACAATCCCAGCAAGGTGTATAGCATACATATTCTTATGGTTTCATAAGAATTGTCATGTTGTAACGTAACAGATACACGAATGATATAGTGATATCATATCCACATAAACACGGGCTTTAGCGAGAGTGCCGCGGATTATTAGTAACTAGTGATTCTTTTTTTTTTATTGTTAAAGTGGATAATCAACCTTTCAATGAGATGAGAAAAAAATAGAAATAGAGCAAAAAATTGACCCTTTTCCTTCATTTCTGCGGATCAAGCATTTCTTTTCTGTAGGACAAATTGGTTATATTATACTCATGGAACGGTGATTTTTTGGGCCGAGCTGGATTTGAACCAGCGTAGACATGTCGCCAACGAATTTACAGTCCGTCCCCATTAACCGCTCGGGCATCGACCCAGGAAGAATTCATTCTAGGCTTATTGATAATTCATGATCAACTTCCTTTTGTAGTACCCTACCCCCAGGGGAAGTCGAATCCCCGTTGCCTCCTTGAAAGAGAGATGTCCTAAACCACTAGACGATGGGGGCATATCCGCCCGACCGTCATCATACTATGATGATAGTATGAACAGTTTTTTGGAATTGTCAATATAATCTAATGGTATGGCTAGATCCGAAGAGTCTTTCTATGTTATGATTCTATAGAATCATAACATTTTTTGGGGGGGTTGATGCTTCATGAATGAAGCATCCCATACTATTCGATATAACGAAAGGAAGTATAGGATTCCTTCAGTTCAGGCAATGGTTAGCCGGACAGAAAAAAGGGGTAGGGGAGGTAAAACCCCATTTAGTTTCATTTCATTTATTTTCTTCCATTTTCACTCATTGCTTCGTTTATCGTTGAGATGCAATATAATATGCCTATCACTATCTCGCACTAAGCCATAAAATGCAAAAACGAGAAAAATTTTACCCACTTTCTAGGTAAATACAAATTTTTTGTCCATTATGAGTCTACTGCATATATGTATATATGTAGTAGACTCATAATATAAAATGGTTAATTCATGAATTGAATAGGGCCCTTTTAACTCAGTGGTAGAGTAACGCCATGGTAAGGCGTAAGTCATCGGTTCAAATCCGATAAAGGGCTTTTTCATGAAAATCAAGTCTTAGTCTTCTTTTTTTTTTCAGCGGATAATACGGATAGTGTTAATATTAAAAAAATGTAAGTGGACCTGACCCCTTGAATCATGACTATATCAGCTATTCTGATATTTAAATTCGATGATATATATTAAATTGTGGAAAGCGGTTTTTTTCCTTAAACCACACAAGACAAGAATTTGTCGATATTCGATATTTCTTATTTTCTCTTCTTGTTAATGGATGCTGCATAGGAATAAATCGCTATTCTTTTCCAATACATATAAAAAAGTATATTATATTTCGAAAATAGATTTTTCAATATCTTTCCTTGATTTCAGAATCCGATATTGTTTTGTTCCAGCAATGCAATAGAGAACGAATGCGAGAAAAGAAAGGGCTTTCATTTCCAGTCTACCATTATTTAATATTTCATTTAGGCGCAGGGAAAAAGGAATTTTCTTTTTTTTTGTTT